TGAGAGAGATATTGAGAGAGATCAAGAATTCTCACTATTTCTTAGATTCATGGATCAAATTCGATTCAGTGGGATCTTTCACTCACATTTTTTTCCACCAAGAACGTTTTATGAAACTCTTTGACCCCCGAATTTGGAGTATCCTACTTTCACGTGATTCACAGGGTTCAACAAGCAATCGATATTTCACGATCAAAGGTGTAGTACTGCTTGTAGTAGCGGTCCTTATATCTCGTATTAACAATCGAAAGATGGTCGAAAGAAAAAATCTCTATTTGATGGGGCTTCTTCCTATACCTATGAATTCCATTGGACCCAGAAATGAGACATTGGAAGAATCTTTTTGGTCTTCCAATATCAATAGGTTGATTGTTTCGCTCCTGTATCTTCCAAAAGGGAAAAAGATTTCTGAGAGTTGTTTCATGGATCCGCAAGAGATTACTTGGGTTCTCCCAATAAATAAAAAGTGTATCATGCGGAGTTCGCGATGGTGGAGGAACCGGATCGGAAAAAAGAGGGATTTTAGTTGTAAGATATCTAATGAAACCGTAGCTGGAATTGAGATCTCATTCAAAGAGAAAGATAGCAAATATCTGGAGTTTCCTTTTTTATCCTATATGGATGATCCGATCCGCAAGGACCATGATTGGGAATTGTTTGATCGTCTTTCTCCGAGGAAGAAGCGAAACATAATCAACTTGAATTCGGGACAGCTATTCGAAATCTTAGGGAAAGACTTGATTTGTTATCTCATGTCTGCTTTTCGTGAAAAAAGACCAATTGAAGGGAAGGGTTTCTTCAAACAGCAAGGAGCTGAGGCAACTATTCAATCAAATGATATTGAGCATGTTTCCCATCTCTTCTCGAGAAACAAGTGGGGTATTTCTTTGCAAAATTGTGCTCAATTTCATATGTGGCAATTCCGCCAAGATCTCTTCGTTAGTTGGGGGAAGAATCAGCACGAATTGGATTTTTTGAGGAACGTATCGAGAGAGAATTTGATTTGGTTAGACAATGTGTGGTTGGGAAACAAGGATCGGTTTTTTAGCAAGGTACGGAATGTATTGTCAAATATTCAATATGATTCCACAAGATCTATTTTCGTTCAAGTAACGGATTCGAGCCAATTGAAAGGATCTTCTGATCAATCCATAGATCATTTCGATTCCATTAGAAATGAGGATTCAGAATATCACACATTGATCGATCAAACAGAGATTCAGCAACTAAAAGAAAGATCGATTCTTTGGGATCCTTCCTTTCTTCAAACGGAACGAACAGAGATAGAATCAGATCGATTCCCGAAATGCCTTTTTGGATCTTCCTCAATGTCCCGGCTATTCACGGAACGTGAGAAGCAGATGAATAATCATCTGCTTCCGGAAGAAATCGAAGAATTTCTTGGGAATCCTACAAGATCAATTCGTTCTTTTTTCTCTGACAGATGGTCAGAACTTCATCTGGGTTCGAATCCTACTGAGAGGTCCACTAGAGATCAGAGATTTTGGAAGAAAAAACAAGATGTTTCTTTTGTCCCTTCCAGGCGATCGGAAAATAAAGAAATGGTTGATATATTCAAGATAATTACGTATTTACAAAAAACCGTCTCAATTCATCCTATTTCATCAGATCCGGGATGTGATATGGTTCCGAAGGATGAATCGGATATGGACAGTTCCAATAAGATTTCATTCTTGAACAAGAATCCATTTTTTGATTTATTTCATCTATTCCATGACCGGAACAAAGGGGGATACACGTTACACCACGATTTTGAATCAGAAGAGAGATTTCAAGAAATGGCAGATCTATTCACTCTATCAATAACCGAGCCGGATCTGGTGTATCATAGGGGATTTGCCTTTTCTATTGATTCCTACGGGTTGGATCAAAAAAAATTCTTGAATGAGGTATTCAACTCCAGAGATGAATCGAAAAAGAAATCTTTATTGGTTCTACCTCCTCTTTTTTATGAAGAGAATGAATCTTTTTATCGAAGGATCAGAAAAAAATCGGTCCGGATCCACTGCGGGAATGATTTGGAAGATCCAAAACTAAAAACAGCGGTATTTGCTAGCAACAACATAATGGAGGCAGTCAATCAATATAGATTGATCCGAAATCTGATTCAAATCCAATATAGCACCTACGGGTACATAAGAAATGTATCGAATCGATTCTTTTTAATGAATAGATCCGATCGCAACTTCGAATATGGAATTCAAAGGGATCAAATAGGAAATGATACTCTGAATCATCTAACTGTAATGAAATATACGATCAACCAACATTTATCGAATTTGAAAAAGAGTCAGAAGAAATGGTTTGATCCTCTTATTTCTCGAACCGAGAGATCCATGAATCGGGATCCTGATGCATATAGATACAAATGGTCCAATGGGAGCAAGAATTTCCAGGAACATTTGGAAGATTTCGTTTCTGAACAGAAGAAGCGTTTTCAAGTAGTGTTCGATCGATTCCGTATTAATCAATATTCGAT